ACATATTCATATGTTGAGCTAAAACTTTTGCTTCTCTATCCGAATTTTCGTTCTTTATCATAAAAGTTCTCCCCCGCCAATGAATGATAAGTGCCTAGGTGAAGTATAGTATAAGATAAGTCATAAAAGTCTAAGTCTTAGTAGATTAGTATACTAGAAAAAGAAATCTACCTATACTCTTACTATAAGATAAAGACTCTTAACTATTAAGATAAGGCTTTTCACATGAATACTTAGTAGAACGACTAACGACGAGATTTATTATCGTTTCTCGCGTGTCTCACGAAAGTGAGAGTAGGTGCGAATTCTCCCAATTTGTGACCGACCATACGATCTGTGATATAAATAGGTAAATGTTCCTTTCCATTATGAATAGCGATTGTATGGCCAATCATTGTGGGTATAATGGTAGATGCCCGAGACCAAGTCACTATGATTTCTTTCTCCTCCCTCCTGTTGAGTTTTTCAATTCTTCCCGATAAATGATTAGCTACAAAAGGATTTTTTTTTAGTGAACGTGCCACGGCTGATTACTCCTTTTTTTTTTTTTACATTTTTTCAATTGGCATTCTATGTCCAATATCTCTATCTTAATCTGAAGTATAATGATGAATGGAAAAAAGAGAAAATCCCTTAGCTAGATAAGGGAAGGGGCGGATGTAGCCAAGTGGATCAAGGTAGTGGATTGTGAATCCACCATGCGCGGGTTCAATTCCCGTCGTTCGCCCATCACATTATTTCGAATTCCAAAGATTCGATTTTCAATGTTCCTATTTACGGCGCCGAAGAATAAAACTATCACTATATTTGTTCCTTTTCCTACTTCTTCTTCCAAGCGCAGGATAACCCCAAGGGGTTGTGGGTTTTTTTCTACCAATTGGGGCTCTCCCTTCACCGCCCCCATGGGGATGGTCTACAGGGTTCATAACTACTCCTCTTACTACAGGACGCTTACCTAGCCAACACTTAGATCCGGCTCTACCCAAACTCTTTTGGTTCACCCCAACATTACCCACTTGTCCGACTGTTGCTAAGCAGTTTTTGGATATCAAACGCACCTCCCCAGATGGTAATCTTAATGTGGCCGATTTACCCTCTTTTGCAATAAGTTTCGCTACAGTGCCTGCTGCTCTAGCTAATTGTCCACCCTTTCCAAGCGTGATTTCTATGTTATGTATGGCCGTGCCTAAGGGCATATCGGTTGAAGTAGATTCTTCTTTTTTATCAATAAAAACCCCTTCCCAAACTGTACAAGCTTCTTCCAAAGCATACGGCTTTCTAGATGTATATGATGATATCTAGACAGATGGATCTTATATGAATCGTATGATGAAGTACCACATGAGTGGATATATAGGAATCCAAATCTGCCGAATCACTCATGTTATGATCTTCTACATCCTAGGTCTCCCCGTTCCGTCATCTGGCTTATGTTCTTCATGTAGCATTCAGACCGGATGACTCTATGAAATTACGTCGATACTTCCACATATTACGGGTAACGTAGGAGACATCTCTATTTTCTCCGGGGGGTCTTTCTAATTACCACTGCTTAGCTTTCAATTCGCCTCTGACCATCAAATGAAATGTGAATAACCCGTCCTCCTCTCTTTGAAACAAGGGGCGCTTCCGGTTCTGTGCGCGCTTCAAACAATTTTGTCTTCTCCATATTACCATATCTATAGAGTCAATAATTCTCTATGAGGAACTACTGAACTCAATCACTTGCTGCCGTTACTAAACAGTTTTCTGTTGAGGTCTATCCCGTAGAGGTACTCCAATTGGATCAGTGATCGATTTCTAGGTTTCGTCGTAAACCTAATTGGTTACTTCCAATTACGTAAATCAATAGTTCAACCCGCACTCAAAGGTAGGGCATTTCCCATTGATATAGGAACTTCTGTACCAGAAACAATGGTATCTCCAATTCTAGCCCCTCTGGGATGTAAAATATATCTCTTCTCACCATCCCCATAGTGTATGAGACAAATGTAGGCATTTCGATTAGGGTCATATTCTATGGTTACGATTCTACCAGATATATCTTTTTCATTCCGTCGAAAGTCGATTTTACGGTATAGACGCTTATGACCTCCCCCTCTATGCCCTGCGGTAATGATCCCTCTGGCATTACGACCTTTACCACAACGATGCTGTCCATAGATCAAATTATTTCGTGGATTGGATTTCACTTGATGACTGTCTACGGCTCCATTGCGTGTGCTCGGGGTAGAAGTTTTGTATAAATGTATTGCCGTGTTATTAAGTCTTTTGCTTTAAGTTCTTTTCTCTATAAGAGGTGGAATAGAATAACCCGGTTGAAGCGTAATGATCATACGTCTGTAATGCATTGTATGTTCCATAATAGGTCCCATCCTTCTACCCTTTCCCGGGATTCGATGACTATTCATAGCGATTACCTTGACACCAAAGAAGAGTTCGACCCAATGCTTTATTTCTGTCCTAGTTGATCCTGATTCGACATTAGAAGTATATTGATTGTTCCCCAATAACCGAAGACTTTTTTCTGTAAATACTGCATATTTGATTCCATCCATAAATCCATTTTCTTCCCTATGAGTTCCAGTATCGATAAGAATTCTAGTTCTTACTGTTCATATGTTATGGTATTCATTAATATAACATAAATATAATATAACATAAACATACCAATTTGCTATGTATGGATGATGAGATTCCGTTGATACAGAGCCAATTCCAATATACTTATTGAATGTTCCCATTGGCGTGCATCCAGCAGGAATTGAACCTACGAATTTGCCAATTATGAGTTGGGCGCTTTAACCATTCAGCCATGGATGCTTAACAGGGATCATCATCATCGTACATCGTGAATAACCAAATTCCAATTGAAATGAAATCTTTAGGAGGAGTTCATGAAGCGACATCAATTCAAATCCTGGATATTCGAATTGAGAGAGATATTGAGAGAGATCAAGAATTCTCACTCTTTCTTATATTCATGGATCAAATTCGATTCAGCGGGATCTTTCACTCAAATTCTTTTCCACCAAGAACGTTTTATGAAACTATTTGACCCC